CCGAGCTCGGGTTATGGAAGAAGGAGAAGAAGGAACCGAGAAGAAAGTATCAGCAACAACCGGTTTTATTACGGGACAGCTCATGATGTTCATATCGATCTATTATGCGCCTCTGCATCTAGCATTGGGTAGACCTCATACAATAACTGTCCTAGCTCTACCGTATCTTTTGTTTCATTTCTTCTGGAACAATCACAAACACTTTTTTGATTATGGATCTACTACTAGAAATTCAATGCGGAATCTTAGCATTCAATGTTTATTCCTGAATAATCTCATTTTTCAATTATTCAACCATTTCATTTTACCAAGTTCAATGTTAGTCAGATTAGTCAACATTTATATGTTTCGATGCAACAACAAGATGTTATTTGTAACAAGTAGTTTTGTTGGTTGGTTAATTGGTCACATTTTATTCATGAAATGGGTTGGGTTGGTATTAGTCTGGATACATAAAAATAATTCTATTAGATCTAATGTACTTATTAGATCAAATAAGTACCTTGTGTCAGAATTGAGAAATTCTATGGCTCGAATCTTTAGTATTCTCTTATTTATTACCTGTGTCTACTATTTAGGCAGAATACCGTCACCCATTGTTACTAAGAACCTGAAAACAACCTCAGAAACGGAAGAAAGGGGGGGAAGTGAGGAAGAAACAGATGTAGAAATAGAAACAACTTCCGAAACGAAGGGGACTAAACAGGAACCCGAGGGATCCACTGCAGAAGATCCTTCCCCTTCCCCTTTTTCGGAAGAAAAGGAGGATCCGGACAAAATCGATGAAACGGAAGAGATCCGAGTGAATGGAAAGGAAAAAACAAAGGATGAATTCTACTTTAAAGAGACACGCTATAAAAATAGACCCGTTTCTGAAACTTATTATCTGGATGGGAATCAAGAACAAGAAAATTCTAAGTTACAAATATTTAAAGGAAAAAAGGATCTCTTCCAATTTGAAAAACCAGTTATAGCTATTCTTTTCGACCCTAAAGGATGGAAGCGCCCCTTACGGTATATAAAAAACAATCAATTTGAAAATGCTGTAAGAACTGAAATGTCACAATATTTTTTTTATACATGTCAAAGTGATGGAAAAGAAAGAATCGCTTTTACGTACCCCGCCAGTTTGGCAACTTTTTTGGAAATGATGCAAAGAAAGACATCTCTGTTCCGAAAAGAAAAAGCCCCCTCTAATGAATTTGAATTTTATAATGATTGGAGTTATACCAATAAACATAAACATAAAAATATAAACAAAAATTTTATAAATAGAGTAAAAATCCTAGATAAAAATCTAGCCCACACTCTCACTAAAGAATCCATTGTTCGGAATGTACTTGAAAAAAGAACTCGGTTGTGTAATGATAAGACTAAAAAAGAATATTTACCCCAAATATATGATCCTTTCTTAAATGGATCTTATCGTGGACGAATCAAAAAATTGTTTTCACTATCAATTAAAAATGATATTTCTAGAAAAAATTATATGCAAAAGTTTTTTATAAATAAGATTCATAGTATTCTTATTATTATTAATCGTTTAGAATTTGAACAAAAACTAAATTCATTTGATAAAAAAACATGCGTAAAGCAAATGGATTATTTATTGACCTTAATCAATAAATTTGCTGTAAAATCAACATCAAGTTTAATTTTTAAAAGACCTTTTTTAATTCCGGAACACGAACAAGTAAGAATTGATTCAGAAGATAGAATCAAAATTATCAAATTTTTATTTGATACGGATACAACTGTTCTAAATGAGAAAACGATAAAAACAAAACCTATTACACTAAAAGAAATTCATAAAAAAGTGCCTCGGTGGTCGTACAAATTAATTAACGAGTTGGAACAACAGGAGGAAGAAATCCCGGAAATTGGAGTAGAAAATTATCAGATTCGCTCAAGAAAAGCAAGACGTGTAGTTATTTTTACTGATAACCAACAGACTACTGATACTTATAGTAATACCCAAGAAACTAATAATACCGATGATCAACCAGACGAAGTAGCTTTGATACGTTATTCACAACAATCGGATTTTCGTCGAGACCTAATCAAGGGCTCTGTGCGTGCTCAAAGACGTAAGATAGTTACTTGGAAATTCTTTGAGGCAGATGTGCATTCCCCCCTCTTTTTGGACCGAATAGACAAATCCCCCCTTTTTTCTTTTGATATTTCTGAACGTATAAACTTCATTTTGAGAAATGGTATGTGGACAAACACAGAACTCAAAGTCTCGGATTCTAAAGAGAAAACTACAGAAGAAAGTGAAAAAAAAAGACAAGAGTATAAAAAAGAGGAAGACAAAAGAAAGGAGAAAGTACGTATAGAAATAGCGGAAGCCTGGGATAGTATTTTACTTGCTCAAGTAATAAGAGGTTTTTTGTTAGTAACCCAATCGATTCTTAGAAAATATATTATATTGCCTTCATTGATAATAGTTAAAAACATCGCTCGTATGCTATTGTTTCAATTTCCCGAATGGTCCGAGGATTTTAAAGATTGGAATCGAGAAATGCATGTTAAATGCACCTATAATGGCGTTCAATTATCAGAAAAAGAATTTCCAAAAAACTGGTTAACAGACGGTATTCAGATTAAAATCCTATTTCCTTTTCGTTTGAAACCTTGGCATAGATCTAACCCTCGAGCCCCTTATAACGATCTAATGAAAAATAAAGATTCAAAAAATGATTCTTGTTTTTTAACAATTTTTGGAATGGAAGCGGAATTCCCTTTTGATTCTCCCAGAAAACAGCGTTCATTTTTTGAACCCATTTTTAAAGAACTCAAAAGAAAAATTAGAAAATTAAAAAAAAAATGCTTTCTAATTCTAAGAATTTTTAAAGAAAAAACAAAATTGTTTCTAAGTGTTTCAAAAGAAATAAAAAAATGGGTCATTAAAAGGATTCTGTTTTTAAAAGAAATAAAAAACGAACTCTCAAAAAGAAATCCAATTCTATTATTATTATTTGGATTGAGAAAAAGAAAAGTATATGAATTGAGTAAAACTAAAAAAGATTTGATAATCAATAATTTGATGATTCATGAATCGTCCATTGAAACTATACCGTCGTCCAGTGAAACTAGACCTCAGAATTGGACAAATTATTTGTTGACAGAAAAAAAAATGCAGGATCTAACGGATAGAACAAACACGATCATAAATCAAATAGAAAAAATTACAAATGAAAAAAGGGGCGGATTTCGAATTCCGGATCGAAATATTCGTTCTAACAAAAAAAAAATAAGTGATGATGATAAAAGATTGGAATCACAAAAAAATATTTGGCAGCTAGTAAAAAGAAAAAATGCTCGACTAATACGCAAATCACATTTTTTTATAAAATTTTTTAGTGAAAGGATATACAGAAATATCTTTCTGTGGATCATTCATAGTCCTAGGATCAATACACAACCATTTCTTGAATCAATAAAAAAAATTATTACTAAATTCATTGCCAATAATGAAACAAATAAAGAAAAAATGGAAAAAACAAATCAAAGTTTAATTCACTTTATTTCGACTATAAAAAAGTATAATACGAATATTAGTAATAAAAATGCAAATACTTTTTGTGACTTATCCTCCTTTTCACAAGCCTATGTATTTTACAAACTTTCACAAACCCAATTTCTTAATTTCGATTTTTCTAAGTTAAAATCTGTCTTTCAATATAATGGAGCAACTCCATTGATTAAGAATGAAATAGGGGGTTATTTTGTTGGAACACAGGAACTTTTTCTTTCTCAATTAAGACATAAGAATCGTCAGAATTCGGGAATAAATCAATGGATAAATTGGTTAAGGAGTCATTATCAATATGATATATCTCACATTAGGTGGTCTAGACTAGTACCACAAAAATGGCGAAATAGATTCAATCATCACTGGATGAATCAAAATAAGGATTTAGACAACTCATCTAAAAAAATGAAATTTAGTTACTACGAAAAACGAAAAATTTTTGAAATGGCTTCCTTACTGAATGAAAAAGGGAATTTTAAAAAACAATATAGATATGATCGGTTAGCATATAAATCTATTAATTCTGAAAATACGAAGTACTCTTCAATTTATGAATTCTCATTACATGTAAAAAATAACCAAGAAGTCTTTTCGAATTTCAACACAAATAAACGAAAATCTTTTTATATGATGGAAGGTATTCCTAGTATCCCTATCAATAATGATCGAGTACAAGATGATATTAGAGATATGGAGAAAAATTCGGATAGAAAATATTTTGATTGGAGAATTATCCATTTTTGTCTTAGAAATAAAATAGATATCGAAGCTTGGATCAATATTGATACTGACTCAAGCAGTAATAAAAAATTTACTAAGGATAAATTAAATAATTATCAAATAATTGATAAAATAAAAAAGGATTTTTTTTTTTATCTCACGATTCATGAAGATCAAGAAATAAATTTATCCAATCAAAAAAGTTTTTTGGATTGGATGGGAATGAATGAAGAAATATTAAATCGCCCCATATCCAATCTTGAACGTTGGTTCTTCCCCGAATTTTTGATATTTTATAATTTGTATAAAACTAAACCGTGGGTTATACCAAAAAAATTACTTCTTTTAGATTCTAATAGAAACGAAAACGCTACTGATATTGAAAACAAAAGCATTGCCGGAAATAAAAAAAAAGATACTTTTATATCAATAGCCTCAAATGAAAAAGAATCTCTTGAATTAAAAAAACAAAATAAAGAGCAAAAAGAATCCGCGGACCAAGCAAACCTTGAATCTACCCTTTCAAACCAAGAAAAAGATGTCGAAGAAGATTATACGGACGCGGACATGAAAAAACACAATAATAAAAAGCAATACAAGAACAATACAAAAGCGGAATTTGATTTCTTAATAAAAAGGTATTTTCATTTTCAATTACGATTGGATGATATTTTAAATAAAAAAATAATCAATAACATCAAAGTATATTGTCTCCTGCTTAGACTTATAAATCCACGAGAAATAACTATATCCTCGATTCAAAGAGGAGAAATGAGTCTTGATATTCTGATGATTCAGAAAAATTTAACTCTTACTAAATTCATCAAAAGAGGAATTTTGATTATTGAACCAATTCGTCTATCTATAAAAAATGATGGACAATTTATTATGTATCAAACCATTGGTATTTCATTGGTTCATCAAAGTAAACACAAAATTAATCAAAAATACCGAGAAAAAACCGATGTTGATAAGAATTATGATGAAGTCATTAACAAATATAAAAAGATGACTGGAAATATAGATAAAAATCATTATGATTTGTTTGTTCCTGAAAACCTTTTATCACCAAGACTTCGGAGAAAATTTAGAATTCTAATTTGTTTCAATTCTAGGACTAGAAATGATATGCATAAAAATTCAGCATTGGTGAATAGGAATAAGGTAAACCATCAGATTTTGGATAAAAACAAAGGATATAAAAAGAAACTTATTAAATTAAAGTTATTTCTATGGCCCAATTATCGATTAGAAGATTTAGCTTGTATGAATCGGTATTGGTTTGATAGCAATAACGGCAGTCGTTTCAGTATGGTAAGGATACATATGTATCCGCGACTGAAAATTCATTATTAATTATTTATAAAATTCATTATTAATTATTACTAGTAATTTTTTGCTATCTTTCCCATATCGCAGCGGGTCTATGACGATAAAAAAGTGCACACATTCATTGTCTTACATTCCATTCTGATACATGATACTAATTCAATAACATATCAATTGGATCTCGAAAAGAAATGAATCAATAAAATCTTCTGGTTTTAGGACTGCGTTTTTATCTTTTTGGAGTACCGAAAATAATCAGACTTTTGTCTACCTTTTCAAATCTAATTTTGAAATAAAAATCGGATTAATTGAATCAAATTCGAATTTAAAGCGAAATTAAGATTATTGTCTATACCAAACTAAAACAAGTGACATTATTATTACTGATCAATAAAGATATCTATCAATCAAAATATCTTAAAATAAAAAAAGAAGGGGGTTTCCTTTTATGGTAAAAAATTCATTCATCTCAGTTATTTCACAAGAAGAAAAAGAAGAAAACAGGGGTTCTGTTGAATTTCAAATATTTAGTTTCACCAATAGGATACGGAGGCTTACTTCACATTTACAATTACACAAAAAAGACTATTTATCTCAGAGAGGTCTGCGTAAAATTTTGGGAAAACGCCAACGACTTCTATCTTATTTGTCAAAGAAAAATAGAATAGGTTATAAAGAATTAATTAATCGGTTGGGTATTCGGGAATCAAAAACTCGTTAATTTGAAGAAGCATTTTGAATTATTTGATTTATTAGATCTTGAATTTAAATGAACTTTTTTCGTTTTCAGCAATTCATTCTTTCATGAATTAAGGAAAAACCTATGAATATACCAGCTCCAAGAAAAGACCTCATGGTAGTCAACATGGGTCCCCACCACCCATCAATGCATGGTGTTCTTCGACTTATCATTACTCTAGATGGTGAAGATGTTATTGACTGTGAACCAATATTGGGTTATTTACATCGAGGGATGGAAAAGATTGCGGAAAACCGAACAATTATACAATATTTGCCTTATGTAACACGTTGGGATTATTTAGCTACTATGTTCACAGAAGCAATAACGGTAAATGGACCGGAACGGCTGGGAAATATTCAAGTACCTAAAAGAGCGAGCTATATCAGAATAATTATGTTGGAGTTGAGTCGTATAGCTTCGCATCTGTTATGGCTTGGCCCTTTTATGGCGGATATTGGTGCGCAGACTCCTTTTTTCTATATTTTCAGAGAAAGAGAATTAGTATATGATCTATTCGAAGCTGCCACCGGTATGAGAATGATGCATAATTATTTTAGGATCGGGGGGGTAGCGGCCGATCTTCCTCATGGCTGGATAGATAAATGTTTGGATTTCTGCGATTATTTTTTAATAAGGGTTGCTGAATATCAACAACTTATTACACGCAATCCTATTTTTTTAGAACGAGTTGAGGGGGTAGGCATTATTGGTCGAGAGGAAGTAATAAATTGGGGTTTATCCGGACCAATGCTGCGAGCGTCCGGAATACAATGGGATCTTCGTAAAGTGGATCAGTATGAATGTTATGACGAATTTGATTGGGAAGTACAGTGGCAAAAAGAAGGGGATTCATTGGCTCGTTATCTAGTACGAATTGGTGAAATGACGGAATCCATAAAAATTATTCAACAGGCTCTTGAAGGAATTCCAGGGGGACCATATGAGAATTTAGAAATCCGATACTTTGATAGAGAAATGAATCCAGAATGGAATGATTTTGAATATCGCTTTATTAGTAAAAAACCTTCTCCTACATTTGAATTGCCGAAACAAGAACTTTATGTACGAGTCGAAGCTCCAAAAGGAGAGTTGGGGATTTTTCTGATAGGGGATCGGAGTGGTTTTCCTTGGAGATGGAAAATACGACCGCCGGGTTTTATTAATTTGCAAATTCTTCCTCAGTTAGTTAAAAGAATGAAATTGGCTGATATTATGACAATACTAGGTAGTATAGATATCATTATGGGAGAAGTTGATCGTTGAAATGATAATTGATACACTAGAAGTAGAAGATATCGATTTTTTTTCTAGACTGGAATTTGTAAAGGGGGTCTATGGGATTATATGGTTACTTATTCCTATTTTGACTCTTGTATTGGGAATTACACTAGGCGTACTAGTAATTGTATGGTTAGAAAGAGAAATATCCGCGGGAATACAACAACGTATTGGACCCGAATACGCCGGCCCTTTGGGAGTTCTTCAAGCTCTAGCAGATGGGACAAAACTTCTTTTCAAAGAGAATCTTTTTCCATCTAGAGGGGATACTCGTTTATTCAGTATCGGTCCATCCATAGCAGTTATATCCATTTTAGTAAGCTTTTTAGTAGTTCCATTTGGTTATCGCCTTGTTTTAGCGGATCTCAATATTGGGGTTTTTCTATGGATTGCCATTTCAAGTATTGCTCCCATTGGACTTCTTATGTCAGGTTACGGGTCAAATAATAAATATTCCTTTTTAGGTGGTCTGCGAGCTGCTGCTCAATCAATTAGTTATGAAATACCATTAACCTTATGTGTGTTATCAATATCTCTACGTGCGATTCGTTGATATATAGACATAAACCTTTCTCGATTCTTACTTTCTAGGAAAGCGGTGGGATGAGTTGAGTAGAGTTAGATATCTTCATTTTTTTTTTATTCCTTATTCGGATTGAAGAATTCAGCCAAGTAGTTATATGAGTGAAAGCAAACAGCTTATATATATTATATAATTTAGAATATATAAATTCGCAGTAAAAACATTGAGTCTCATTTTCCATGTATAAGAGTTAAAGAGTTAAGCGGAAATAAACATAAGCATAAAAAATAGTTTACCCCAAGATTGGTTGATTAGTCATCCTGACTTGAAGCGGGCTCAAAAGATCCACCGTATTGAGTTTTCACTATCATTTATATGTATTAACTTAACATACATGTATTATCATAGCGGGGGTTGAACAAAAACGAGTGGATGGTTAGAAACACCAAGATATGTAACGGATTTGTAATGGAAATAGAAATTATGTAAATTATCCAAAAGGACATTTTGACATAATATACAAACAACGAATACTAATCGGGGCTTAAAGTTGGTAGAAATTATTAGGCAGTACTCCCTAAGGCACGATTCCAATCCAGAGTATGCTCCTATCCACCGATTAAATACATAACTATTGGGAACGAAAAAATCCTTTATTTTGTAAGCCCTCTTTTTTAAGAAATAGAAAGAAGAATAGAAACGAACAAAAAAAGAGAAAGAAACCCAATTCCAATAATAAAAATATCTTTTTTATCCTTTTCCGTATTCATATATATAGAATATGTATCATAATTCATGAATTAATATGGAACTCTTTTTCGTAAGTAAAAACGCCGGGTTAGTTATATTTCTACAAGAAGTATTTTATTGAAGAATTAAGTTATTGCTCAACAAAGAAGAATTGAAATTATTACAGAAGGGGTGAGATCAATTCAAAAGTACTTTGTTTTATTTTTTTTTTTATTAATTTATTTAATTAATTAGTAAAATAATAATTCTAACAGACAGAATTCTATTGGTCTAATTTTGGACCGTCCAATAAAGTTTAACTTATCCACCCTACAAACATATCAAGATAAAATAAGACTTACGGTCCTTAGATTTATTTATGGCCTTTAAGGAGCCGTATGAGGTAAAAATCTCATGTACGGTTCTGTAATAGCGACGGTAACAGTGATGATATCACCGACTATGATTATCTAACAGTTCAAGTACAATTGATATAATTGAGGCGCAATCAAAATATGGTTTTTGGGGGTGGAATTTGTGGCGTCAACCTATAGGGTTTATCATTTTTCTCATCTCTTCCCTAGCAGAATGTGAGAGATTACCTTTCGATTTACCAGAAGCAGAAGAAGAATTAGTAGCAGGTTATCAAACCGAATACTCGGGTATCAAATTTGGTTTATTTTATGTTGCTTCTTATCTAAACCTATTAGTTTCGTCATTATTTGTAACAGTTCTTTATTTCGGGGGTTGGAATATCTTTATTCCAGACATATATGTTTCTGAGTTTTTTGAAATAAATAAACTGGGGGGGGTCTTTGGAGCGACGATTGGTATCTTTATTACATTAACTAAAACATATTTGTTCTTATTCATTCCTATCACAACAAGGTGGACTTTGCCGAGGCTAAGAATGGATCAACTATTAAATCTTGGATGGAAATTTCTTTTACCGATCTCTCTTGGTAATCTATTATTAACAACTTCTTCCCAACTCTTTTCGCTGTAATGGAATAGCCTATATTCACAACTTGTCTCAAACAAGAGAAATAAACAAACAAAAAATTATTATATATATATATTCACGATATGTTTTCTATGGTAACTGGGTTCATGAATTATGGTCAACAAACCGTACGGGCTGCAAGGTACATTGGTCAAAGTTTCATAATTACTTTATCTCACGCAAATCGTTTACCCGTAACTATTCAATATCCTTATGAAAAATTAATCACCGCGGAGCGCTTCCGTGGTCGAATTCATTTTGAATTTGATAAATGTATTGCTTGTGAAGTATGTGTTCGTGTATGTCCTATAGATCTACCCGTTGTTGATTGGAAATTGGAAACAGATATTCGAAAGAAACGATTACTTAATTACAGTATTGATTTCGGAATCTGTATATTTTGTGGTAATTGTGTTGAGTATTGTCCAACCAATTGTTTATCAATGACTGAAGAATATGAACTTTCTGCTTATGATCGTCACGAATTAAATTATAATCAAATTGCTTTAGGTCGTTTACCAATGTCAGTAATTGACGATTATACAATTCGAACAATTTTTAATTCGACTCAAATAAAAAATAAGTAAACAAACCTCTTGATTCCCGAAAAGTTTTTAATTCCTTTAACAATACTAAGGTTCGAGTTTGATCTAATTTAACGAAATTAGGGGTTCGTTCATTTTCTTTGATCAATAACTAAAAATCCCGCCTATTGATTGGTTGATACGAATCGAGTCTTAATTTTGATTGAAAATTTATTAATTAATATATCTGTATATATTTCGAAATACAAAATTGCGGATTAGAACTATTCCTTCAGATTCAGATAAAGAATAAAATTAGCCCAATAATTGTACCTACATTTAGTTACATCTCTTAGGATTAAATTAGTAATTTCTCATAAATAAAAAACTCTGGTCGGGTCTCAATAAAGTCATGAAAAACATTTAGATTTATTTATCTTTTATTTTACGTATAATGGATTTGCCTGGACCAATACATGACTTTCTTTTAATCTTTCTGGGATCGGGTCTTATACTAGGAAGTATAGGTGTGGTATTATTTACCAACCCCATTTATTCTGCCTTTTCGTTAGGACTGGTTCTTGTTTGTATATCATTATTCTATATTCTTTTAAACTCCTATTTTGTAGCAGCTGCACAACTGCTTATTTACGTGGGAGCTATAAATGTTTTAATTGTATTTGCTGTGATGTTTATGAATGGTTCAGAATATTACAAAGATTTTAATCTTTGGACTGTGGGGGCTGGGATTACTTTGCCCGTTTGTACAAGTCTTTTTGTTTTACTAATGATTACTATTACAGATACGTCCTGGTACGGGATTATTTGGACTACAAGATCAAACCAGATTATAGAACAAGATTTGATAAGTAATAGTCAACAAATTGGAATTCATTTATCAACAGATTTTTTTCTTCCATTTGAATTTATTTCGATAATTCTTTTAGTCGCTTTAATAGGCGCAATTGCCGTAGCGCGCCAATAAGAAATCTCTAGAATTAGCAACAATAATCAAAATTAAACTCTGTGTTATTCCATTTTTTTATCTTCAATTTTTTAATTGGTTATGTCTAAAAGTCAAAATAAAAATTATTTTAAGTAATTTATTACTTAATAAAATATATTCCTTTGTTCCGCACTTTATATGCTAGTCAATTGAATCCGTTGAATTGTTGTTCAGTTCATATTGAAAGGAATCAAATCAAAATTGATCAGGAGTTAGTCAATGATGCTCGAACATGTACTTGTTTTGAGTGCCTACTTATTTTCTATCGGGATCTATGGCTTGATCACGAGCCGAAATATGGTTAGAGCCCTTATGTGTCTTGAACTTATACTAAATGCGGTTAATATTAATTTCGTAACATTTTCTGATTTTTTTGATAGCCGGCAATTAAAAGGAAATATTTTCTCAATTTTTGTTATAGCTATTGCCGCCGCTGAAGCAGCTATTGGACTGGCTATTGTTTCGTCAATTTATCGTAACAGAAAATCAACTCGTATCAATCAATCAAATTTGTTGAATAAGTAGTATTAATCATAGAAATTATAATATTTCTAAATTCGAATTAACATGACCATACATTAAATTTAATTCATATTTTCAAAAATGTAAGAAATCAAAGTATCTTGGCTCTATCGCACGAGTTGATCGAGAAGTAAATTGCTTCAAAATCTCTGGTAAATTATTGATTCATCTGGTGTCTAAATATATGATTCATTTACAAGTTTACTAGATCGAAAATTTCTGACGTTTAAAAATTTATAGATCCAATGTCACATTCAGTAAAGATTTATGATACATGTATAGGGTGTACTCAATGTGTGCGAGCTTGCCCAACCGATGTATTAGAAATGATACCTTGGGACGGATGTAAAGCTAAGCAAATCGCTTCTGCTCCAAGAACGGAGGACTGTGTCGGTTGTAAGAGATGCGAATCCGCTTGTCCAACGGATTTCTTGAGTGTTCGCGTTTATTTATGGCATGAAACAACTCGGAGTATGGGTCTAGCTTATTAATACGTTACAGAAAACCCTACTCGAATACACTTGATTTTTTACCTTTACCGACAAAAACCCGCGCTCGAAATATATTTATTTCGAGCACGGGTTTTTCTGGTCCAAGTTTATTTTGTTTTTACTATGAATAATTTTCCTTGGTTAACACTAATTGTAGTTTTGCCAATATCCGCGGGTTCCTTAATTTTCTTTCTTCCTCATAGAGGAAATAAGGTAATAAGGTGGTATACTTTATGTATATGCATAATAGAACTCCTTCTAACAACCTACGCATTCGGTTATCGTTTCCAATTGGACGATCCGTTAATGCAACTAACAGAGAATTATAAATGGATCAATTTTTTTAATTTTTACTGGAGATTGGGAATAGATGGAATTTCTATAGGACCCATTTTACTGACAGGATTTATTACAACTTTAGCTACTTTAGCGGCTTGGCCCATTACTCGAGATTCCCGGCTATTCCATTTCCTAATGTTAGCAATGTATAGCGGTCAAATAGGACTATTTTCTTCTCAAGACCTTTTACTTTTTTTCATCATGTGGGAGTTAGAATTAATTCCCGTTTATCTACTTCTATCTATGTGGGGGGGAAAGAAACGCTTGTATTCAGCTACAAAATTTATTTTGTACACTGCCGGAGGTTCCGTGTTTTTATTAATAGGAGTTCTGGGTATTGGTTTATACGGCTCCAATGAACCAACATTAAATTTTGAAACATCAGCTAATCAGTCATATCCTGTAGCACTGGAAATAATATTCTATATTGGATTTCTTATTGCTTTTGCTGTCAAATCACCGATCATACCCCTACACACATGGTTACCAGACACCCATGGAGAGGCACATTATAGTACTTGTATGCTTTTAGCCGGAATCTTATTAAAAATGGGAGCGTATGGGTTGGTTCGAATCAATATGGAATTATTACCCCACGCCCATTCTCTATTTTCTCCCTGGTTGATGATAGTCGGCACAATTCAAATTATCTATGCAGCTTTAACATCTCCTGGGCAGCGTAATTTAAAAAAAAGAATAGCCTATTCTTCTGTATCTCATATGGGTTTCATAATTATAGGAATTGGTTCTATAAGCGATACAGGGCTCAATGGGGCCATTTTACAAATAATTTCTCATGGATTTATTGGCGCTGCGCTTTTTTTCTTGGCCGGAACGAGTTATGATAGAATACGACTTGTTTATCTCGACGAAATGGGCGGAATGGCTATCTCAATTCCAAAAATATTCACGACTTTCAGTATTTTATCAATGGCTTCGCTTGCATTACCGGGCATGAGCGGTTTTGTTGCCGAATTGATAGTTTTTTTTGGAATACTTACTAGCCAAAAATATTTTTTAATGACAAAAATATTAATTACTTTGGTAATGGCAATTGGAATGATATTAACTCCTATTTATTCATTATCTATGTTACGCCAGATATTCTATGGATACAAGCTTTTTAATGCCCCAAATTCTTATTTTTTTGATTCTGGACCGCGGGAGTTATTTATTTCGATTTCTATCCTTTTACCTGTAATAGGGATTGGTATTTATCCCGATTTCGTTTTCTCATTATCCGTTGACCGGGTCGAAGCTATTCTATCAAATTTTTTTTATAGATAGTTTTTGTCAATAAATCAAAATTAAAAATCCGATGATTTTAAAAATCGTTCATTGTACAAAAAAAGTCTTTTCTGATTTCTGTTTTTAAGTTAAATAAAAAATTTATAACCATATAACCAGATATTTTTGACATTTTCGAGAACCATTTGAATCAAGTAATAGAAATGGAATGATTCAAATGGTTCTTGATTTGAGGGTTTATATAGTTTATATAAGGCGTTCCTGTAGATACGTATGCTGCCCCAGGCTTCTACTTGTTAAGTACTTTAATTCAATTAGATGGTAGTGTAAATGAACCATAACTATGCAACCCTATTCCTAATAGATTAACCCCAAAATAGCATATCCAAATTATAAGAAAGCCCATTGAAGCCACAATTGCAGAATTTACAGTTTCATAATTTTTATTTGTTCGAATATGTAAATAAATTGCAAATATGGTCCAAGTAATAAATGCCCAAGTCTCTTTTGGATCCCAATTCCAATAGGATCCCCATGCTTCATTAGCCCATACTGCTCCCGAAAGAATCCCTATGGTTAAAAGTATAAATCCTAAACTAATAATACGATAACTCCATCGATCCAATTGTTGAATTAATTGATATCTGTAATAATTCTGAGAAGAAATCAAAGAAGTGTTTTGTAACACATTGTTTCTTTCATTCACGTATTGAATCTCACCAAAAGAAAACGACTCGATTAATAAATTATTGCTTTTACTAAAAATCCTTATAAATTTTCGAAATGTAATGATTAGAAGAGCTAGTGATAATAATGACCCGCACAAAAGAGCTGCATAGCCCAACACCATCATACTTACGTGCATCATTAACCAATGCGATTGGAGAGCTGGTACTAATATTGCGGATTGATGCATTTCATTTAAAAAACCGGAAGTAGTGAAACCCTGGGTAAAAATAACACTTGGCGCCGTTATTGCGCTTAAATGGGTTTGCTGTTTTTTAAAATAAGGAATCATATGAATAATGGAAAAACCCCACGATAGAAAAATTAATGATTCATATAAATCACTTAATGGTAAATGCCCCAAAAAAATCCACCGAGTAACTAATAATCCTGTTATGCAGAAAAAAGTAGCGATCATCCCCTTTTCTGATGAATCATATAGTCCTACGCTTTCATCGACAAATAAAGTTATCAAATGGATTGTAATTACAATTGAAATGATCGAAAAGGCTATATGAGTTAATATATGCTCTAAAGTTGAAAATATCATAAAATTTATTAAAAAGGGGGGCGCTTCAATTATAGAAATTGAAATAGCGAATTGAATTCATTATAGGGCTTACTCGTTTAGAAAAAGCCATGCCGCCACTCGGACTCGAACCGAGATGCTCTAGCACTGCTTCCTAAGAGCAGCGTGTCTACCGATTTCACCATAGCGGCTTATTCGAAATCATAATAACCTATTTTTATTCAATTGTCGAGATTGGGGGGATTAATTCAATATTTTTTTAGGAAACATTAAAATCAATGACTAAAAAATTGTTTCAAAATGGGAGATTTAATCTAACCATTTTCGTTAATAAATTATTCTTATAATCTTATCTTTTATTTATTTTTTATTTTAAAGTATCCCCCCCTTGTTTTTTATTTTTATTTAAGTAACAACGGGTTTTTTCGTTTCGGAGTTTATTACTTTATGGTTTCCTGAAAATAAGACGGAACATTTGTAACTAGATAATTTTTAGTTCTATCCATGGATCGAACTAAAAAAAAAAATGGATTATCCAGTCAAGTCGATGGGGAAGGTGAGAATCCCCATCTTGAAAATGATAAAACATACCAAAACAAAAAAAGGTGAAACCTTGTACTTGCGTTTATTCCTTTTTCAAACAAAAGAATAACATTTTAGATTGTTATTGATCCGGTTAAAACATTAGAGAATGTAAATAATTTTATTATTAAATTAGTAATTTAGATTATTATTTATTATTAGATTAATAGTATTTATAGCTTTGATAACGTTTAGATCTTAGAAAAAAACCTTAGAACTACATTCTAAAAAAAATTAAACCGAGTCACATCATTTAGTCTATGGTTTGATTATTTATTTGTCACACAAAAAAAACTTTTTGAGTTACCGGTAGAAAGTGATTTCGCTAATGAAAAAGCTTTCAATGCTGCCCAATACCCTTTCCTTTTCCAAATATTTTTACGAATACGTTTTTTTGAACTTGAGGTGCGCTTTTTTGGAACTGCCATTTTATTTTTAAATTCTAATAGGTTCAGCGGTTGGATGTGAAAGACATCTATAAACATTAGTTAATGATTGGGAATAACCTAACCAAACTGCAATAAATAGGTTTTTTTATGGAAAATGGGTTTTCTAAGTCAAGTTCTGGGTCCTATGATTTCTATTAACTATACTTTTTTGCTGTCATTAGTTATCCTTGTTCTATAGGTATAAATAAATTATTGTAATACGTAATAATTAGATCTAAATTGCAATATTTTTGTTTTTATCTTCATAAAATTTTATTTAAAAATTTTAATTTCATATTAATAATTTAATTCAATATTAACAATATTAATTATTAACAATATTAATAATCAATTACAGTACATATTTATTTGTTTTTCACTCGTAACTTCGTCATATCATTTGATTAACCCCTATTCTTCATCTTCATTTGAACTATTTGAAGTAGTTTGGAAAGATTACGAAAAATTAAGGATGGAAAATTCTATTTAAGTTTTATTTTGTATATCTTAATTTTTTTATTAATCGACCGCTTTCAAAAGAAAAAAATAAGAACTGGTGAATCAGAAACAATTAATTAAGATAATTTTTTTTTTATTTATTTTTATATGGAATATACATATCAATATTCATGGATCATACCGTTCATTCCACTTCCAGTTCCTATGTTAATAGGAGCAGGGCTTCTACTTTTTCCAACGGCAACTAAAAATCTTCGACGTATGTGGGCTTTTCCGAGTGTTTTATTATTAAGTATAGTTTTTATTTTTTCAGCCCATTTCTTTATTCAGCAACTAAATAACAATGCTGTCTATCAATATGTATGGTCTTGGACCATCAATAATGATTTTTCTTTAGAGTTCGGCTCCTTGGTTGATCCGCTTACTTCTATTATGTCAATATTAATCACTAGTGTTGGGGTTATGGTTCTTATTTATAGTGACAATTATATGTCTCATGATCGAGGGTATGTGAGATTTTTTGCTTATATGAGTTTGTTCAATACTTCAATGTTGGGATTAGTTACTAGCTCTAATTTAATACAAATTTATATTTTTTGGGAATTGGTTGGGATGTGTTCTTATCTATTAATAGGTTTTTGGTTCACCCGACCCAGTGCGGCAAATGCTTGTCAAAAAGCGTTTGTAACTAATCGTGTCGGGGATTTTGGGTTATTATTAGGAATTTTAGGTTTTTATTGGATAACCGGTAGTTTTGAATTTCGGGATTTGTTTGAAATATTCAATAATTTGGTTGATAATAATGAAGTTAATACGTTATTTGTTACTTTCTGTGCGTTCCTATTATTTGCTGGCGCAGTTGCTAAATCGGCTCAATTCCCCCTTCATGTCTGGTTACCTGATGCCATGGAAGGGCCTACCCCTATTTCGGCTCTTATACATGCTGCTACGATGGTAGCAGCAGGGATTTTTCTTGTAGCTAGGCTTCTTCCTCTTTTCATAGTTATACCTTACATATTAAATATAATATCTTTGATAGGTATAATAACATTATTTTTAGGAGCTACTTTAGCTCTTGCTCAAAAAGATATTAAGAGGGGTTTAGCTTATTCTACAATGTCTCAATTGGGTTATATGATGTTAGCTTTAGGTATGGGTTCTTATCGAGCTGCTTTATTTCATTTGATTACTCATGCTTATTCGAAAGCATTGTTGTTTTTAGGATCTGGATCTATTATTCATTCGATGGAAGCTATTGTTGGATATTCTCCAGATAAAAGTCAGAATATGGTTCTTATGGGTGGTTTAAGAAAACATGTACCAATTACAAAAACTTCGTTTTTATTAGGTACACTTTCTCTTTGTGGTATTCCACCTCTGGCTTGTTTTTGGTCCAAAGATGAAATTCTTACTGATAGTTGGTTGTATTCACCAATTTTTGCAATAATAGCTTATTCTACGGCAGGATTAACTGCTTTTTATATGTTTCGGATCTATTTACTTACTTTTGAAGGACATTTAAACGTTTATTTTCAAAATTACAGTGGCAACAAAAGTAGCACATTCTATTCAATGTCTCTATGGGGTAAAGAAGGACAAAAAATTATGAAAAAAAACTTTCGTTTATTCGATTTATTAATGATGAAAAACAACAGAGGGGTTCCTTTTTTAAACACATATCCAATTGATAGTAATGAAAATGTAAAAAGCATGGTGCAGCCTTTTATTAGTATTACTCACTTTGGCCCTAAAAAAACTTTCTCATATCCCTATGAGTCGGACAATACTATGTTATTTCCGATGCTTATATTGGTTTTATTTACGTTATTTGTTGGGGCTGTAGGAATTCCTTTCTTCAATCAAGAAGGAGTGGGGTTAGATATATTATCCAAATTATTAATTCCGTCCATAAACCTTTTACATCAAAACCGAACTCACTCTGTTGATTGGTCTGAATTTCTTATAAACGCAATTTTTTCAGTCAGTATAGCTTATTGCGGAATACTGATAGCGTCCTTTTTATATAAACCTGTTTATTCATCTTTACAAAATTTGAATTTATTTAATTCAGTTGTTAAAAGGGTTCCTAATAAAATGCAAGTTTGGGGAGGAAAAATAATAAATGGGATATATGCTTGGTCATATAATCGCGGTTACATAGATTTTTTTTATACAATCTCCTTAACTAAGTGTATAAGAAAATTAGCCGAATTAACTCATTTTTTTGATAGACAAGTAATCGATGGAATTACGAATGGAGTAGGTATTGTAAGTTTTTTCGTAGGAGAGTGTATCAAATATGTAGGGGGCGGTCGAATTTCTTCTTATCTTTTAGTGTATGTATCTTATGTTTTAATTTTTTTATTGATTTTTTTTAATTAATTTTTTTAATTAAATTATTAAAATTAAACTTAGGGTTTTTCAAATTGGAAGAGATCCTTTTTTCCTTTAAATATTTGTAACTTAGAATTTTCTTGTTCTTGATTCCCATCCAGATAATAAGTTTCAGAAACGGGTCTATTTTTATAGCGTGTCTCTTTAAAGTAGAATTCATCCTTTGTTTTTTCCTTTCCATTCACTCGGATCTCTTCCGTTTCATCGATTTTGTCCGGATCCTCCTTTTCTTCCGAAAAAGGGGAAGGGGAAGGATCTTCTGCAGTGGATCCCTCGGGTTCCTGTTTAGTCCCCTTCGTTTCGGAAGTTGTTTCTATTTCTACATCTGTTTCTTCCTCACTTCCCCCCCTTTCTTCCGTTTCTGAGGTTGTTTTCAGGTTCTTAGTAACAATGGGTGACGGTATTCTGCCTAAATAGTAGACACAGGTAATAAATAAGAGAATACTAAAGATTCGAGCCATAGAATTTCTCAATTCTGACACAAGGTACTTATTTGATCTAATAAGTACATTAGATCTAATAGAATTATTTTTATGTATCCAGACTAATACCAACCCAACCCATTTCATGAATAAAATGTGACCAATTAACCAACCAACAAAACTACTTGTTACAAATAACATCTTGTTGTTGCATCGAAACATATAAATGTTGACTAATCTGACTAACATTGAACTTGGTAAAATGAAATGGTTGAATAATTGAAAAATGAGATTATTCAGGAATAAACATTGAATGCTAAGATTCCGCATTGAATTTCTAGTAGTAGATCCATAATCAAAAAAGTGTTTGTGATTGTTCCAGAAGAAATGAAACAAAAGATACGGTAGAGCTAGGACAGTTATTGTATGAGGTCTACCCAATGCTAGATGCAGAGGCGCATAATAGATCGA